TAAAAAATTCTATTGATAATTTGATATAATTGCTATGCTTAATGTGCGACTCGTTGTTCTTTTATTTTGAGGATCAGGATGATAAAAAAAGATGGATTAACCCATACTATGAACTAATAAATATAGAAATAATAACCCAACTCATCACTTCGCATTATCTTGGATCTAAAGAAAAAGTCAACATATGGCTATATTGGTCATATCATTATAGTAATTGAAATACTTTTTGCATAAACAAAAGAAAAACTAATCTGATTATGAGTTGTAAAGCAAAATATAAAATATTGCGGATAAATGAAAAGGTGAGAGAAAGAAAGAAAAAAAGATATCAACGATATAGGATTCCAATATGTAAGGTCGATGAGTCATCTCATAAAAGCCAAGGTAATAAAGCATCAATACCAATTAATTGAAAATTAAAGGAAGCTGTTCATAGAACAAAAAAAAATCAAGAGCCTCGGGCCAATAAAGATTGAGAAGGTTGACTCAAGAAATAATTTCATCAAATTTCAGTATTTTATTAGGGAATTTTATTAGAGGCTCCGCTGTAAAAGTAAGACCTAACCATTAATCAAGAAGGGATGGGAACGACGGAATCAGTGAATACATAAGATTTTTTTTTCATTGAAAACAAATCTTAATGATTTATTGGGCGGGATGGCGAAACGAACCAGGAAACAATTTATTTATTCTGAGAGATAATGGGTCAATCCTACAAATTGAAGTAAATATTGAAAGAGTAAATATTCGCCCGCGATGATTATTATGTTATTGGATTCCTAAACTTTAAGGAATCTAATATCATAATAATAAAGACTTATAAACCTAAAGACTTATAAATAAATTAAATAAAAAATAAATAAAGATTCGTTATAACGCTATGTTATAACAAAAACGACATTATATAAACATAGAAAAAATTTTCTCTATCCTAAATTACTTATAATAGAACCTATAAATATATAAACTAAATAACTAAATAATATATAAACTAAATAACTAAATCCAAATAACTAAATAGAAATATATAAATATATACAACATATAGATATTCAATAAATTAGATCAATAAATTAGATCAATAAATTAGATCAATAAATTAGATATAAATTAGATATTAAATAAATCTTTAATTAAATAAATCTATTTAAATAAATCTATAGATATAACTAAATATATAGATAAATATATACATATATATAATAAATAAATATAAATAAATATAACAACTATATAAATAAAAAATATATAAACTAATAATAAAATAAAAAATATAAATAAAAAAATAAAATAGAAATATTGAAGAGAATTAATAATAGAATTAATAAATTAATTAGTAAATATTTAGTAAATATTAATTAGTAAATAAATAAATAGTAAATAAATAAATTCGACAGAAATTAGGTCAAATCCCAAAGATTGGGTCAAATTTCAAGGATTCCCATGATTCAGTATATTATTCATTAATTCCATACATAGATGGAGTTTATTATTTGAATCAGTTCATTCGCGAGGAGCTGAATGAGAAGAAACTCTCATGTTCGGTTCTGTAATAGAGATGGAGTAGAGAAAGAACCATCAACTATAACCCTAAAAGAATGCGATTCCGTAAACAACATAGAGGAAGAATGAAAGGAATATCTTATCGAGGTAATCATATTTGTTTCGGTAAATATGCTCTTCAGGCACTTGAACCCGCTTGGATCACATCTAGACAAATAGAAGCGGGACGTCGGGCAATGACACGAAATGTGCGCCGCGGCGGAAAAATATGGGTACGTATATTTCCCGACAAATCCGTTACCGTAAGACCCACAGAAACACGTATGGGTTCGGGGAAAGGATCCCCTGAATATTGGGTAGCTGTCGCTAAACCGGGTAGAATACTTTATGAAATGGGCGGAGTAGCAGAAAATATAGCTAGAAGGGCTATTTCAATAGCAGCGTCCAAAATGCCTATACGAACTCAATTCATTATTTCGGAATAGGTATATAGAATCAAAAGACAAAGGACCTTGGGGATGAAAACAAACAATCGCAAGTCTCTTTTTTATTTTGGACAAACAATATTTCTTTTTTTTTTTTCTTTGCATTGAAATAACAAATTCAAAAATGATATGATCCAATCTCAGACCCATTTGAATGTAGCAGATAACAGCGGAGCCAGAGAATTGATGTGTATTCGAATTATAAGGACTAGTAATCGACGATATGGCCATATCGGTGACATTATTGTTGCGGTGATCAAAGACGCACTACCAAATTCATCTCTAGAAAAATCCGAAGTGATAAGAGCTGTAATTGTACGTACTTGTAAAGAACTCAAACGTAACAACGGTATGATAATACGATATGATGACAATGCTGCAGTTGTCATCGATCAAGAAGGCAATCCAAAGGGAACTAGAATTTTTGGTGCGATCGCACGGGAATTGAGACAGTTAAATTTCACTAAAATAATTTCATTAGCACCTGAAGTTTTCTAAGATAATTTTATAAG